TCCGCGCTTGAAACGTATCTTAATGCCCGAAAGTTGGATAGGATGGCCCTTACGTAAGGATTATATTGCCCCCAATTTTTATGAAATACAAGATGCTCATTGAATGATAAGAAAAAAATTTCCACTTATACAATTTCAGATATTCAAAAGCTTGTACGTTCTCTTCTAGATTAACCAGAATAACGGAAGTCTTGTTTAAATTCTCGATAGGCTATAACAAAAAAATTAGGAATTCCTTGGAATTCTCGCCTTCCATTTATTTGGGTTGGAAGATATCTATTTCAGATGAGCCAAACCAATAGGATGAACAAAAGGAGTTCTGTATCATGAAGTTTGACTTTGTACCACGCATATTACTTAGACGGCTCTAGAAAGTTATGTAGGTAGGAATGAAGAAATCGAACCGGATTCTATTTATTTGTATCTGAGCTTAATCTTGTCTATTTAAATTTCTCTAGATTCGACTTTGGAGTATCTCAACCAACTTATTTAACCTTTTGAACGCGCCTTTTGAATATATATGAAGTATTAACATTCTTTTTGACTTACGGCATATGGACATAAAGATAAAAAAGATGAAATAGAATCGAATTCTTTTAGATAAAGTATCTAAAAGAATTCTACCCGTCTAAAAAAAAAATAGATGGGATCTATCTCGGCGAGATGGATAAAAGTATGTGTTATCATCCAAACTAAAAATGAATAGGGGTGCCGATTCATATCAATTAATTTATTCAAGAGAGACTCATCCAAATTAATCATGTGTCAGGAACCAGATTTGAACTGGCGACACGAGGATTTTCAGTCCTCTGCTCTACCAGCTGAGCTATCCCGACTAAGTCCCAATGTCGCATCCTCATTTTATTAGAGGGCGGGGGTCTATGTCAATTAAAAGGGCGAAAGAAGATTAAAAAGTTTTATCAAGTTACTGGAATTTCTTGGATCTTAAAAAAGACGACTTTTTCAGTTTCAGTATGAGTAATGATATCGATTGTAAATCATTCAAATGGGGATTTCTTGCTCAAAGATGTATATCTTAGATATAAGATATAATAAGACATTTCCGCCCAGATCTATTTCAAAAAGAATAGGGCGAGTGTATAAGGACACTCACGCAAGGAAAGGGGGGATAGAATGGATAAATAGTTGGGGGGGGCAAATAGGCTTTTTGGGGATAGAGGGACTTGAACCCTCACGATTTTTTAAGTCGACGGATTTTCCTCTTACTCAAAATTGCATTGTTGCCAGCATTGACATGTAGAACGGGACTCTATCTTTATTCTCGTCCGATTAATCCAGTTCTTGAAAAGAGGATCTACAGACTATGGAGTGAATCTTTTGATCAATGAATATTCGATTCCACATTGAAGAAAGAATCGAATCACACCAATTCTTCCGTTTTTATAGAAAAAAGACAGACTCATTGGGGTCGGCATTAATCATTTGATATAGTATTCAATACGTATGTATATCTTTCATCCTTTCTGAATTTTCGATGGAAAGGTTTCTCTACCAACGCGGCCAACTCCATTTGTTAGAACAGCTTCCGTCGAGTCTCTGCACCTATCCTTGTTTTCGTTTTCTGAACCTGAAAATAGGATTTGGCTCAGGATTGCCCTTTTTCTTAATTCCGGGGTTTCTCTGAATTTGAAAGTCATCACTTAGTAGGTTTCCTTACCAAGGCTCAATCCAATTAAGTCCGTAGCGTCTACCGATTTCGCCATATCCCCTTCCTTTTGTGTTAAGATTAGGATTTCATTGCGTTATGATGTCGTTCCCTTTTTCTTTCATTTCTACTGGAACCTTTGAATTCATTAGATACCGATTCCTATTTCGAAGAAGCATTTTTCCTCTTTGATTTCTTACCTGTCTTCTCCTATCTTCTATAGGAGACCCTATTTGGTCCAATCAAATTGGATTTTATCATTTCTGGATCCGTAATTCAATATAGATTAATAGATATCCTATATATATATCTACCTGTCGCCCCTCTCATGCAATTTTGAATACTTGAACGGTCGATTTTTTTGTTGTCTTAATTTCCGCCTTTACTACTTTATTCATTTTATGAATGGAATGAAAGCGGAGGAATGTCTCATCAGTTCGAACTAATCATTCCTAATGATATGGAATCAAATAATATAGAAAATATAGAAGTGTAATAAAAAGAATTTAAAATGTCATTTGAATTCAAATTCAAAAATGACAAATTTAAATAATTTAACTATCTAACTAACTAAAATCAAAATATTTACTATCGAATCTAATAAGATCTAGAATTTACTAAAAAAATATCGGATTTAATAATATTCGAATTGTAAATTGTATTAGTGATTTGTGATAAAAAATACAAATTCTATATCGCTATATTAATAGTTATGTTCTATAATATTCAATATTTATTTGAAATTGTATATTCTATTGTTTTCTATTCATATCGAGTCTGAATAGATAAGACATAATAGTGAATACCTAAGATTAAGATTCCAATATTTTATTG